AATGGAGTGCCTGATTAAAGGATTATCTTGATAGGATAAATAAAGTAATTTCAATTTACCTCCATTAACATTACATAAGATAGAATTAAACTATCTCCATTAGTATCAAAAACTAATGTGCATCATACACCTTAATGTAATAAAAAGGTAAGCTAATTAAGCTAATGGGTTCATACCCCATCTATAGAGGCATTAATCCTCTCCTTTTTAATGAACAACAACTCTACAAAACTTCTCTTCCTATCAACATTAATGATAGGAACGATCCTGTCCATTTCATCAAATTCCTGATTAGGAGTTTGAATAGGACTAGAGATCAACTTACTCTCGATTATTCCCATATTAGCAAATAATAAAAATATAATAATGAATGAATCAGCAATTAAATACTTTATTGTTCAAGCAATAGCATCAACAATATTATTATTTACAATTTTGCTGATTCAAATAAAATTTACAATTAGATGAGAAAAACAAATAATCTCATCAACAATAATCTGATCAAGATTATTGTTAAAAATTGGGGCTGCTCCATTTCACTTCTGATTTCCAGAAGTAATAAGAGCATCAAGATGAATTAATTGTTTAATTTTAATAACATGACAAAAAATTGCCCCAATAATAGTTTTGTCATATTGTATCCAATTAAGAATATTCATTTTCTTAGTTAATATCCTAAGAATTTTTATTGGAGCCATAGGAGGATTAAATCAAACATCATTAAAACAAATCTTAGCTTATTCATCAATTAGACATTTAGGATGAATAATTAGATCATTAATTGTGAGAGAAAATGCATGAGAATTGTATTTTTTAATCTACTCATTATTAAGAGTAATTTTAATCCTCCTATTCAAAAGTATAAATTTATCAATATTAAATCAAATCTACTCAGCAAACAATCTAAAAATAGAAATTAAGTTCATAATATTCCTATCAATATTATCACTGGGTGGACTACCACCTTTTATCGGATTCTTACCTAAATGAATTGTTATTCAATTACTAATTGAAAATAATATAACTACAATCATAACAATTATAGTAGTATTGACAACCATTACACTCTATTACTATCTTCGAATCAGATTTTCAGCATTAATCCTATCATATACAGAGAATTCTTGATCATCGAGAATTAAAAATGAAAAAACAATATTAATTTTACCTTTTATAGTAATAATTTCAACAATAGGATTAATCTGTTCATCAACACTAATTTCATTATACTAAGGACTTAAGTTAAATAAACTAATAACCTTCAAAGTTAAAATTAAAAGAAGGATCTTTTAGGCCTTAGTAAAACTTTACACCCCTAGAATTGCAGTCTAGAATCATATTTGAATATAAGACCAATAAAATAATCTGGTGAGAGAGAATAGTTCCCATAAATAGATTTACAGTCTATCGCCTATAAATTCAGCCATCTCACCGCAAAAATGATTATTTTCAACAAACCATAAGGATATTGGTACTTTATATTTTATATTTGGAGCATGAGCAGGAATAGTAGGAACATCAATAAGTATAATTATTCGTGCAGAACTTGGGCAACCGGGATCTCTAATTGGAGATCATCAAATTTATAATGTTATCATTACAGCCCATGCATTCGTAATGATTTTCTTTATAGTTATACCTATTATAATTGGGGGGTTTGGTAATTGATTAGTACCTTTAATAATTGGAGCACCAGATATAGCTTTTCCACGAATAAATAATATAAGTTTTTGATTATTACCACCATCATTAACCCTTTTAATTGCATCATCAATAACAGATAGTGGTGCAGGGACAGGATGAACAGTTTACCCCCCACTTGCTGGAGCAATTGCTCATAGTGGAAGATCAGTAGATCTAGCGATTTTTTCATTACATCTAGCTGGTGTTTCATCAATTTTAGGAGCAGTAAACTTCATTACAACAGCAATTAATATACGGTCGGAAAGAATAACACTAGATCAAACACCACTATTTGTTTGATCTGTAGCAATTACAGCTCTTCTATTATTATTATCATTACCAGTTTTAGCAGGAGCAATTACTATATTATTAACTGATCGAAACTTAAATACATCATTCTTTGATCCAGCTGGAGGTGGAGACCCAATTCTTTATCAACATTTATTTTGATTCTTTGGGCATCCTGAAGTTTACATCTTAATTTTACCAGGATTTGGTATTATTTCTCACATTGTATGCCAAGAAAGTGGAAAAATTGAATCATTTGGAACTTTAGGTATAATTTACGCAATATTATCAATTGGCCTAATAGGTTTTATTGTATGAGCACACCATATATTTACAGTAGGTATAGATGTTGATACACGAGCCTACTTTACATCAGCTACAATAATTATTGCAGTACCAACAGGAATTAAAGTATTTAGATGAATAGCAACTCTTTATGGAACAAAATTTAATTTTAATCCACCACTATTATGAGCTCTAGGATTTATTTTTCTATTTACAATTGGTGGTTTAACAGGATTAGTTTTAGCAAACTCATCTCTAGATATTGTTTTACATGATACTTATTATGTAGTAGCACATTTCCATTATGTTTTATCTATAGGAGCAGTATTTGCAATTATAGGAGGTCTTATTCAATGGTATCCTTTATTTACAGGACTTATAATAAATAATACATGATTAAAAATTCAATTTGCTATCATATTTATTGGAGTTAATCTGACATTCTTTCCCCAACACTTTTTAGGATTAGCAGGTATACCACGACGATATTCTGATTACCCAGATGCATATACATCATGAAATGTAATTTCTAGTATTGGATCTATAATTTCAATTGTAGGAATCATTATATTTATTCTAATTATATGAGAAAGAATAATTTCAAATCGAACAATTATATTTAGAGCTAACATAAGAAGATCAACAGAATGATTACAAAATAATCCACCTGCAGAACACAGATATTCAGAGCTACCAATAATTTCTAGATTCTAATATGGCAGACTAGTGCGATAGATTTAAGCTCTAAAAATAAAGGTTTAACCTTTTATTAGAAAATGGCAACATGATCAAATTTATTATTACAAGATGGAGCTTCACCTTTAATGGAACAACTATCATTCTTTCATGACCACACTATAGTTATATTATTATTAATTACAGTAATTGTTGGATATTCACTAAGTTATATATTAGTAATTAAATTAACAAACCGAAATATATTACATGGACACTTAATTGAAACAATTTGAACAGCATTACCAGCTATTACATTAATTTTTATTGCTTTACCATCTCTACAATTACTTTATCTTATAGACGATTCAATAGATGCAATAATTACAATTAAAACAATTGGACGACAGTGATACTGAAGATATGAATACTCAGATTTTGTAGATATAGAATTTGACACATACATATTACCAGAAAGAGATATTAAAATAAATAGATTTCGTTTATTAGATGTTGATAATCGTACAATTTTACCAATAAATACAGAAATTCGTATTTTAACTAGAGCATCAGACGTCCTTCATTCATGAGCAGTTCCTGCTATTGGAATTAAAATTGATGCTACACCTGGACGATTAAATCAAAGAACATTCACCATTAATCGTCCAGGACTATTCTTTGGCCAATGCTCTGAAATCTGTGGTGCAAACCATAGATTTATACCAATCGTAGTTGAAAGAACTTCAACAAATTTATTTATTAAATGACTATCTAAAATTATATAAGGAGTTAGTTAAAATATAACATTAGAGTGTCAGTCTAAAATAACTAAAAATTAGTACACCTTGAACATCAGATGACTGAAAGTAAGTAATGGTCTCTTAAACCAAAAAATAGTAAATTAACGTCTACTTCTGATGAGGTATTTTAACTAAATCCCTCAAATATCACCTCTTATATGATTCTCATTATTTATTTTATTTTCAATAACAATAATTATATTTAATCAAATAAACTTCTTCTCTTATAAACCTAATATTATCAAAAGTATGAAAAAGAGAACAATAAAAAGAAAGAATCAAACTTGAAAATGATAACAAATTTATTTTCCACTTTTGATCCATCAACTAATATCTTTAATATTTCAATAAATTGAACTAGAACATTCATTGGATTATTATTTATCCCATCAATATTCTGATTAATGTCATCACGAATTAACATTATATGAAATAAAATAAATTTAACCTTGCACAATGAATTCAAGACATTATTAGGACCTAGATCATTTAATGGAACAACATTTATTTTCATTTCAATTTTTATTATAATAATATTTAATAATTTCATAGGACTATTTCCATATATTTTTACAAGAACTAGACATTTAGTATTAACATTTACTATTGCATTACCCATATGATTTAGATTCATATTATTTGGATGAATTAATCATACAAACCATATATTTTCACATCTAGTACCCCAAGGAACACCACCAGCACTTATATCATTTATAGTATTAATTGAAACAATTAGAAACATTATTCGTCCAGGTACTTTAGCTGTTCGACTAGCAGCAAATATAATTGCTGGACATTTACTATTAACATTATTAGGAAATACAGGGCCATCATTAACAGTAAATTTAATTTCAATACTAATCATTGGACAAATATTATTATTAATTTTAGAATCAGCAGTAGCTATAATTCAAGCATATGTATTTTCAATTCTAAGAACACTTTATTCTAGAGAAGTATATTAAACTCATGTTAACAACCCACTCAAATCACCCGTTCCATATAGTAGATTATAGACCTTGACCATTAACAGGAGCAATTGGAGCAATAATTATAGTTTCAGGATTAGCTAAATGATTTCACATATTTAATATTAACTTATTTATTATTGGATTTAGAATTACATTATTAACAATAATACAATGATGACGAGATGTAATTCGAGAAGGAACTTATCAAGGACTACATACAAAATCTGTTTCTATTGGATTACGATGAGGTATAATTTTATTTATTGCATCAGAAGTATTATTTTTTATATCATTTTTCTGAGCATTCTTTAATAGAAGATTAGCACCAACAATTGAACTTGGAATATTATGACCACCTATAGGAATTCAGCCATTTAATCCTATACAAATTCCCTTACTTAATACAGCTATTCTTTTAGCATCTGGAGTTACTGTAACATGAGCTCACCATAGAATTATAGAATTTAATCATTCTCAAGCACTTCAAGGTTTATTTTTCACAGTACTATTAGGTCTATACTTCACAATATTACAAGCATATGAATATTGAGAAGCACCATTTACTATTGCCGATGCAGTTTATGGATCAACATTTTTTATAGCAACAGGATTTCATGGATTACATGTAATTATTGGAACAATCTTCTTAACTACATGTCTAGCTCGACATATAATAAATCAATTCTCCCCTAATCACCACTTTGGATTCGAAGCAGCAGCATGATACTGACATTTTGTTGATGTAGTTTGATTATTCTTATATATTTCAATTTATTGATGAGGTAGATAAATATTTTTCTAGTATAAATAGTACATTTGACTTCCAATCAAAAAGATTGAATAAAATCAAGAAAAATAATTATAATCCTATCAACAAGAATTTTAATTAGATTTATCGTACCAATAATTGTTATATTAATTGCTACAATACTATCAAAAAAACTAATAAATGATCGAGAAAAAAGATCATCATTTGAATGTGGTTTTGATCCAAAAAGATCAGCTCGAATACCTTTCTCACTTCGATTTTTCCTAATTGCAGTAATCTTTTTAATCTTTGATGTTGAAATTGCATTAATTTTACCAATTGTAATTATTATAAAAACATCAAATATTTTAATATGAACATTATCCTCAATATTTTTCATTATAGTATTATTAGGGGGATTATATTATGAATGAAAACAAGGAGCTCTACAATGAGCAGATTAAAGGGTTGTAGTTAATTATAACATTTGGGTTGCATTCAAAAAGTATTGACTTGATCAATTAACCTTAAATGAATAAGAAGTAAATTATTACACTCAGTTTCGACCTGAAAAATTGGTATCTATTATACCCTTATTCTAATTAATTGAAGCCAAAAAGAGGCGTATTACTGTTAATAATATAATTGAACTAATAAAGTTCCAATTAAAGAAGTGTGAAGCCAATATGAAAGCTGCTAACTTTTTATATTAGCGGTTAAACTCCGTTAACATTTCTATTCATATAGTTTAAATAAAACATTACATTTTCACTGTAAAAATAATATTATTATATTTATGAATATACCTAAAAATAAAACTATTTCCATAACATCTTCAGTGTTATACTCTATATAAGCTATTTAGGTTTATAAAAAGAAAAACATTAATAAAACAAATATTCAAAAAATAAAAGTTAACAAATAAATCTTAAAATTTGAATCATATCAACACTGAAGATAATTAATCAAATAAATAAATAATCTGTATAAACCTTGACCCCCAAATAACTCTCCTCAACCATAATCAAAAGACTTAGATGAATAATAACCTATCCTTAAAGGTAAATATCTAATAAAACCAGTTGAAAGATAAGGTATAAACCATATTGAACCAGAAAATCTAAAAAAAGATAAAACATTTAAAGAAAATAAATCATTAGAAAAATTCATATTAGAAAAATAATATCCTAAATATGAGCCTAAAGCAACCGTTAACATTGTTAATAACTTTAAATAAAAAGGCAAAACAATTACATAAGGAATAGGAAAAATTAACCAAGATAAAAATCTCCCACCAAAAACAGCAACAAACAATAAAGATAATATACCAAAAGAAATATAATATCTTTTATCATCAAAAGAAAAACTTGAATAAAAATTATTATCACCTGACATAGAATAATAAAATAAACGAAAAGAATAAGAAGCTGTTAAACCAGTTGAAATAAAATAAAAGAAAAAAATTAAACAATTAATCCATCTTAAACATACTATCTCAAGAATCAAATCCTTAGAATAAAAACCGGCCAAAAATGGAATACCACATAATGATAATCTAGAAACATTAAAACAAACAGAAGTTAAAGGTATAAAATTCACAATTGAACCCATAAAACGAATATCTTGAGAATCCTTTAAATTATGAATTATTGAACCTGCACACATAAATAATAAAGCCTTAAATAAAGCATGAGATAATAAATGAAAAAAAGCAAGTTTTGAATATCCTATAGATAAAATTCTTATTATTAAACCAAGCTGACTTAAAGTAGAAAGAGCAATAATTTTCTTCAAATCAAATTCAAAATTAGCACCTAAACCAGCCATAAATATTGTTATACAACCAATCAATAATAAAAATCAACCATAATTATAAGAAATTAATATTGGTCTAAAACGAATTAATAAATAAACCCCAGCAGTAACAAGAGTGGAAGAATGAACTAAAGCAGAAACAGGAGTTGGAGCAGCTATAGCTGCTGGAAGTCAAGAAGAAAAAGGAATTTGAGCTCTCTTAGTTATAGAAGCAAGAATAATTAATATAGTAATAAACTTCATTTCAAAAGAATCAGAAATAAAATCATAATAATAAATATAATTTCAACCACCAAAATTTAACATTCAAGAAATAGAAATTAAAATTGCAACATCACCAATTCGATTTGATAAAGAAGTTAATATCCCAGCACTGTAAGACTTTACATTCTGATAATAAATAACCAAACAATAAGAAACCAAACCCAAACCATCTCAACCCAGCAAAATTCTAATTAAATTTGGACTAATAATTAAAAGACCTATAGAAAAAATAAATATTAAAACAATTATAATAAAACGGTTAATATTTATTTCACCAGATATGTAATCCTCTCTATAATAAATAACTAAAGAAGAAATATATATAACAAAAGAAATAAAAATTAGAGATATTCAATCAAAAATAAAAGTTATAACTACCATAGAACCATTTAAACTAAAAAGTTCTCACTCAATAAAAACTCTATAATCAAAAACTAAATAATAGATACCTAAAAATAAAACAAAAGTTCTAGAAAGAAATAAAAAAAAGAAACTTAAAGAACAAATAGATAATAAATACACGGCCTAAGATGAAAAANTTCACATCTTTGATTCCACAAAACAATATTTTATTTAAAATACTTAAGCCAAACTAAATAAAAAAATACTCACCCCTTAAACATAAAATATTTAAAGGTAACCAATGTAAAAATAATAAATGATATTCTCGAAAATAACCTAAAGAACAAGTATAAACACCTATATAATAAGAACCATGCTGTGAATAAGAATACATATATAACGTATAAACAGCTCTAAAAAAGGACAAAAAAATTAAAACTAAAAATCTAAAAGTAGATCAAGACATAATTCTATTTAATAAACTCAATTCACCTAATAAATTTAATGAAGGAGGAGCAGCTATATTTGATGATCTAAGAAGAAATCATCAAAGAGACATTCTAGGCATAAGATTAATTATACCTTTATTAATTAATAATCTTCGTCTACCTAAACGCTCATAAATAATGTTAGATAAACAAAATAAACCAGAAGAACACAAACCATGACCAATCATTAAAGAAAAAGAACCTATACAACCCCATCAATTTATAGTCATTAAACCTCCAATAACTATTCTTATATGAGCAACAGAAGAATAAGCAATTAAAGATTTTAAATCAACCTGACGAAAACAAATAAATCTAACAATAACACCACCAGATAAACTTAAAGACAATCAAAAATAATTAAACTTTACACCTAAATAAGAAATAATCTTCATAACACGAAAAATACCATAACCACCTAATTTAAGTAAAACACCTGCAAGAATTATTCTACCAGAAATTGGGGCCTCAACATGAGCCTTAGGAAGCCAAAGATGAACTAAAAATATGGGTATCCTTACTAAAAAAGCTAAAATAATAAAAACATAAAACATAAAATAATAAGAGCCAAAATCAGTTAATAAAGGAAAATATAAAGTTCTAAAAATATCATAAATCCTAAATAAAACCAATAATAAAGGTAATCTAGCTACCAAAGTATAAAAAATTAGATATAAACCAGCCTGCAACCGTTCAGGCTGATAACCTCAACCTAAGATTAAAAGTAATGTAGGAACCAATCTAGATTCAAAAAAAATATAGAAAGATAATAAACTCAAACTAGAAAAAGAACAATACAACATAATTAATAAAAACAAAACAATAAAAACAAAAAAATTTGAGTGATAAGAAGATAAATAAACTAATCCTCTAGCAGTAATTATTAAAGAACATACCCAAAAACTTAACAAAATTAATCTGAAAGAAAAATAATCAAAACCAAAACAATATCTAATTATATTTAAATCAGAATAAGAATATATAAAAATTATAAAAATAAAACTTGATAAAAATATTAAAGAATGAATCAACCATCAACAATCATGTAAAAAACAAAGAGGGATCAAAAAAACAATTATAAATAAGTAACTTAACATAAAGAAAAAACAAAAGAATTAAAAAAATCATTACCATGAGAACGAATTATAGAAACCAAAATAGAAAGACCTAAAGCCCCTTCACAAACAGAAAAAACCAAAAAAATCACAGGAAAAAAATAATCATAATCAAATTCAATAAGAAAAACAATAATTAACAAAAATAAAGAAAGAACAATATATTCTAATCTTAACAAAACCATAAGTAGATGTTTACGTTTTGAAGAAAAGACATAAACACCAGCAAAATAAATTAATAAAGAAGTAAAAATAGAAAAAATATACATTAGTTTTAATAGTTTAAAAAAAACGTTGGTTTTGTAAACCAAAAATGAGAACAAGCCCCACTTTTAAAACTTCAGGGGTAGAAAATTTTTCTATCCTCGATCCCCAAAACCGATATTTTTATAAAACTAACCCCTGAAATGATTAAAATAACCATTATAACAATATCAAATATAATAAATATTAATTTTATTAAATTAAACCATCCTATATCAATAATAATATTTATTATTATTCAAACATTTTTTGTTGGTTTAATATCAGGAACAATAATAGAAAGCTTTTGATTATCTTATATTTTATTCTTAACATTCCTTGGTGGTATATTAGTTTTATTTATTTATATTACAAGAATTGCATCAAATGAATTATTTAAAACTAAGTCTATTGTTATAGTTATTTCAATAATTATAACAATTATCACTACAATAATTTTAATTATTGCTGATAAAATAATATTTTTAGATGTAATTAAAAATACAGAAACTATAAATATTAATAATTCAATTAATTTTCAAGAAATAACCATATCTTTAGAAAAATTATATAATAAACCAACATTTGTTATTACCATAATAATAATAATTTATTTATTTCTTGCATTAGTAGCAGTAGTAAAAATCACTAATATTAATCAAGGACCTATTCGAAAAATAAGATAATTATACTAATGAATAAACCCCTACGATTAAAACATCCATTAATTAAAATTCTTAATAATTCTTTAGTTGACTTGCCAGCACCAACAAACATTTCATTCTGATGAAATTTTGGTTCATTATTAGGATTATGTTTAATTATCCAAATTGTTACCGGATTATTTCTAGCTATACATTACACACCTAATATTGAAATAGCATTTAGAAGAGTTGTCCACATCTGTCGAGATGTTAATAATGGTTGAATTATTCGAACAATACATGCAAATGGAGCATCTATATTTTTTATTTGTATTTATTTACACGTAGGACGAGGAATCTATTATGGTTCATTTATATACATACATACATGAATAATTGGAACAATTATTTTATTTTTAGTTATAGCAACTGCATTTATAGGATATGTTCTACCTTGAGGACAAATATCTTTTTGAGGAGCAACAGTAATTACAAATTTATTATCAGCAATTCCATACTTAGGAACAGATTTAGTTCAATGAGTTTGAGGAGGATTCGCTGTAGATAATGCAACATTAAATCGATTTTTTACATTTCATTTTGTTCTACCATTTATAATTTCAGCAATAGCAGCAATTCATTTATTCTTTTTACATCAAACAGGTTCTAATAATCCAATTGGATTAAATAGTAATATTGATAAAATTCCCTTCCATCCATATTTTACATTTAAGGACTCAATTACATTTGTAATTATAACATCATCATTAATCTTTTTATGTTTAATTAATCCTTATATATTAGGAGATCCAGATAATTTTGTACCAGCAAATCCTCTTGTAACACCAGTTCATATTCAACCAGAATGATATTTTTTATTTGCTTATGCTATTTTACGATCTATTCCTAATAAATTAGGAGGGGTTATTGCATTATTTTTATCAATTAGTATTTTAATAATTATACCATTTTATAATAAAACAAAATTTCGTGGAATTCAATTCTATCCTATTAACCAAATTTTGTTTTGAATTATAGTAATTATTGTTCTCCTATTAACATGAATTGGAAAACGACCAGTTGAAGAACCTTATATCATAACAGGACAAATTTTAACAATTATCTACTTTTCCTATTTTTTAATTAATGTTCATGTAGCTAATATATGAGATAAATTAATTAAAGAATAATTAAAATAAGTTAATTAGCTTAAGAAAAGCATATGTTTTGAAAACATAAAATTAGAAGTTTAATTCTTCTATTAACTTTTTAATTCTTAAAAAATTTCACTAAATAAATGAAATCAATAAAATCTTAAAACCAATAAAAAAGATAAAAAAATTTAAAGATAAAGGTAAAAAACTTTTTCAAGCCAAATATATTAACTTATCATAACGAAAACGAGGTAAAGTTCCACGAACTCAAATAAATAAAAATGATATAAAAGCAAGTTTAATAAAGAAAAAATAAGAATAAAAATCACCACCTAAAAAAATTATTGTTAATAATATACTTATAAAAACAATTCTAGTATACTCAGCCAAAAAAATTAAAGTAAATCCTCCTGCACCATATTCAATATTAAAACCAGAAACCAATTCAGATTCACCTTCAGCAAAATCAAAAGGAGTTCGATTAGTTTCAGCTAAACAAGAAGCAAAACAAGATAAAAATAAAGGAAAAGAAATAATAATAAACCAACAATAAAACTGATAACTTATAAAATCTAATATATTAAAGCTTCCAATTAAAATAATTAAAGATAATAAAATTAAAGCCAATCTTACTTCATAAGAAATAGTTTGAGCGACAGAACGTAAAGAACCTAATAATGAATAATTTGAATTAGATGATCAACCAGCAATTATTACAGTATAAACACCTAATCTTGTACAACATAAAAAAAATAAAAAACCATAAGAAAATGAACACATATAAGTTAAATAAGGAAAAATTATTCAAATAATTAAAGAAATTATCAAATTAAAAATAGGAGAAAAATAATAAAGTAAATAATTAGATATAATAGGAATTGGTTGTTCTTTACAAATTAATTTAATAGCATCACTAAAAGGCTGAGGAATACCTATAAATCCAACCTTATTAGGGCCCTTTCGAATTTGGATATAACCTAATACCCTTCGTTCTAATAAGGTTAAAAAAGCTACACTAATCAAAACACAAATAATTAAAAGAAGAAAATTTAAAATAAATATTAAAAAATCATAATATATCAATACTATTTGTAGAAAAAATCTACATAAATGAATTCTAAATTCAACACACTAATCTGTCAAAATAGTAATAATTAATTTCAATCAAAGATAAAAAAATATTTTACTCATATGGTCCTTTCGTACTAATATGAATTTATCTATCTTAGGATAGAAACCGACCTGGCTCACGCCGGTCTGAACTCAGATCATGTAAGAATTTAAAGGTCGAACAGACCTAATTATTGGACTACTACACCCAAAATTTTTCTTAATCCAACATCGAGGTCGCAATCTGCTTTGTCAATATGAGCTCTCAAAAACAATTACGCTGTTATCCCTAAGGTAACTTAATCTTATGATCATAAATTATGGATCAAAATAAACATAAATTAATGATTTTATAATAAAGAGTTTTTTTATTCTTCATGTCACCCCAACAAAACACCACCATCAAATATAAAAAGACTATCTTTAAAAAATATAAAATTAAAATGTCAAGCTCTATAGGGTCTTCTCGTCCTAAAGAAAAATTTAAGCCTTTTAACTCAAAAGTTAAATTTTAAAACTTATTAAGAGACAGTTAATTTCTCGTTAAACCATTCATTCCAGCCTCTAATTAAGAGACTAATGATTATGCTACCTTTGCACGGTCAAAATACCGCGGCTCTTTAAAATTATCAGTGAGCAGGCCAAACCTCAAAATATTATCAAGAGGACATGTTTTTGATAAACAGGCGGAAATTAATTTGCCTAGTTCCTTATAATAAATTATTAATAAAAAATATTATAAACAAAATAAATATACTAATTCCATCATTATTACAAAAATTAAAATATTAAACTTATCATCTTAATAAAAAACCTAAAATAATTATAAAATTATAATAAAAAATAATGAACTAAAACGTAATCTTAAAAATAGCTGATTTAAAGCTTATTATTAAATTTTAAATTAAACAAATTATAGGATAATTATTTTAGAGCTTATCCCCTAAAAAATAAATTATTTAATATTTTCAATTAAAAAATTAAATAAAACATTAAATATAAAAAATTAAAATTTTTCTTAAGAAACTAGATATTTTAGGAAACGAATAACATTTCATTTCTATAAACAAATTTATAATAATTATGATACATTAACTAAAATTTGTTTATAGATCAACCTAAATCGAGAATAGTAAATAAATACTAAAATATTAATAAACCCTGATACAAAAGGTACAATAAATAAAATTTACTTTTATTAATTTTAAACAATATTTCATAATCCAATTACATTACTAATAAACTATAATTATATTTAATCGATTCATTAAAAAATACTAAGACAAAAAAAAATAAAGTTATTTCTATTAAATAATAAAATAAACAAAAACAAAAAATAATATAATAAATATCAAGATATCCTGAATTGCACAGAATAATTTTCAGTGTAAATGAAATACTTAACTAAAAAGTTTTATCTTGGTAAACTTTCTAGATACACTTTCCAGTACATCTACTATGTTACGACTTATCTCATCTAAACTGAAACTAACTTTAAATTAAAATAGATTGACCAATAATGAGAGTGACGGGCGATGTGTACACACCCCAGAGCCAATATCAATTGAATTAAATAAATCAAATTACTATTAAATCCACCTTTATTAATAGTATTTCACTATTAAATACGTAATAAACTAAAATTTATTGTAACCCACCTCCTCTTAATTATAAGCTGCACCTTGACCTGAAATATTTTACAATTATAAATCAAGAAAATTATAACTTCAAAAAGATTTTCTGATAACGGAGATATACAAACAAATAAATTAAGTACAGTCAATCGTGTATTATCAATTATGGGGTAGGTTCCTCTAAATGGAGTGAGGTACCGCCAAATTCTTTGAGTTTAAAGATCCTAACTAATACTACCCTGGTAAATAAAATTAACACTTAAAATAATAGGGTATCTAATCCTAGTTTATTATTTAAGTTTCACAGAATCATAATAAGAATCACAAAAAAATTTTAAATTTCACCTTAAAAATTTATAAATTAATCCTAAAATCATAAAATAACTGTTTTAACCAAATATATTCATCTGCATTAATCGTATAACCGCGGCTGCTGGCACGAAATATGCCAATACTAAATCAATTGCTAATTCCAAAACCACTTGATAATTAAATTAAATCACTACAAAAAGAACTTTTAGTCTAACAAAACTTATATATAATACAAAGAAAAAATGAATAAATAAGCAAGAATAAAACTTCTAAGAAAATAAATAAATCAAATAAAATTAAAAAATAAACAACTAAAATACCTTAAAATCAAAAAATTTTAGAAAATTATATAAAATAAAAAACAGAAAAACAAAAAAAGTTAGAATATTTATACCTCTCTTGACAACAACAACTTCTCTATTATATGTTTAATAAGTAAACATGGATCCCGTATAAAGTGGAATGTTTTAAATTATTCTTTCCTATATTTAATCTTTACCTTTTTTTAACTATATGGTAAAGATTAAATAATATAAATCATTTAACTAATATAATGTTACTCTTAATGTAATATGAGATAGTATATAATTAAATTCATTATATTACTTAATATATATGTTTATATATATATAGTAAATTAATTTAATTATATAATTGTATAATTATAATTAATATAACTGATTATTTTTAAATACTAATAATATTAATTAAATAAAGTGTATTGTTTATATCCTATATTAATAATGTAAAATATATATGTATATTAACATAAATATATTATTATATAATAATTTCTTTTGCCTTTAAAACTATAAGTAGCTAAACCTTTTGATAAATATATGAATATTAATAATCTATTATTATAAAATAAATTATACGAATATATTGAAATAAATGCAATATATCAAATAAACCATTTATATTAAAACCCCAAATTAACGGCCTAAAATTTAAAAATTTTTGTTGTTTAAAGCAAATTATACATATTCTATTTCATAAAAAAAACTTTTATTTTACATATAAAATACAGAAACTATCAAAAAAAAA